ATAATATATAAAAACTCGGGAGTGATTCAAAAATAAAGGTGAAAACGGCTGTGTTTGTCCACGGGTGATTTGCGCTCATGATTCGAGGTGCTGTGAAAAATAGCAGATATCTGGTAGCTCCAAATATCGATAGGATTTCTTATAATCTTTTTCTCTCGCGTTAAAAAAAAAATAAAACGGTTTTGTAAAAATAACTTCTTATAGGATTTCGGGTTTGTAATTTTAGTATGGAAAAGTGGTATTGATTTTGGTGAAAATTTGAAAAATCGGGTAAAAAAACGTGCTCAAAGCGGGATTTCTTTAGTAAAAAAGAATGGAATTTTTAGCAGTATGGAAGAATATGTCTAACAAGCATTAAGAGATGTATCCATATAGGAGAAAGTGCTAGACCAAGAATATAGCTCCACCTGGACTAATGGTCTACCCCGGAGAGGGGTGACGGTAACGGGCATATATGGGTGTCAGGTGAAAGGTACCCTTAAAAAAGGCAACCAGGGGTGGCGCAGGCATACGTGATCAGAACATGAGGCCAAATGTACCAGGATAAAGGGTGCGACCAAAGGTCTTGGAAAGAGCAAGTAAGGCGGGGTGGTTCCGGACCATTGAGGTGTTCTTGAAGGTGTAACCAGCGGCCTTGGAAAGGACATAGACGGGAGGAGTTACAATATATGGACGTGAAAAGCGGGACTGTGTGCTTTTGGGGAAAGGATAGAGGATTTCACGGGAAGGGATAAATCATGGGACACCGGTTTGAAGTAGATAGCCATGGTTACTAATAACGGACAACCTCTGTTAAATGGAACGACCAGAAAATGAGGGGGGGAAAGTATGTGAATGAGCCAGTTTTGTATATAATTAATTAAAGTCAGATTCTCGTTTAATAGGCGTGAGGCAAAACGATTAATGTATTATTATACATAGCAATATGAGGACCATATATGTAAAGAGTACATATATAGGCCGAATTCCGGATCAAAATTGTGGGGGGGGTAGGGGGGGGGTCCTAGGAGAGTTATTTTTTACGGTTTTATGGATGACTGAATTAGTTAATTGTGGTTTGTTGCTCTAAGGGATACCCGGCTTTGGTTTACAAGAACAACGCTTTTAGACTTAAGCTATTAGAGCAGGTAAGATTTGAGATTTTGTTTTCTGTTAGGCCCAGTATTGGATTGGCTACAAAGAATATGAAGTATAGAATTGAGGCTAGCTGTCCGATTTCTGTGAATGGCGGTTCTACTGGTTTGGTGGCGGCTCAAGTGATAATAGTGAATGTGGTAATAAAAGATCAAAATGTGAGTTGTATGAAGGGTCGGAATATTATAGATCGAGTGTGGGCGGTGTGGGTGTAGGGTATTGTGAATAGGATGGTGATGGATAAGACTAAGGCGAGGGCTCCGCCGAGTTTATTTGGGATTGATCGAAGAATTCCGTAGGCAAATAAGAAGTATCATTCAGGTTTGATGTGTTGGGGGGTAGTTATGGGGTTGGCTTTTGAGAAGTTTTCTGGATCGTTTAAGATATTGGGGTAGAATGAAAGGATGATAAATAGTAGGGTGATTATTGTTGTTAGTATAAGGGTGTCTTTGTAGGAGTGGTAGGGGTGAAATGGGATTTTGTCGATGTCTGAGTTTGTCCCCAGGGGGTTACTGGAGCCCTCATTATGAAGGAGTAGAATGTGGATTGAAGATATTGAAATAATGGCGAATGGGAGGATGAAATGGAGAGCAAAGAATCGGGTTAGTGTGGGGTCACTAATTGCAAAGCCTCCCCATAATCAGGTAGTTAGGGTTGTTCCTAGATAGGGGACAGCGGTTAGGAGATTTGTGATTACGGTTGCTGCTCAGAATGATATCTGTCCTCATGGTAGTACGTAGCCAAAGAAAGCAGTGGCCATTAGGATGATTAAGAGGGTGGTGCCTGATAGTCATACTTCTTTATTGAGGTACGATCCGTAGTAGACTCCTCGTGCAATGTGGGTGTAGATGCAAATAAAAAATAGGGATGCGCCGATGGCGTGTGTGTTTTGTATGATTCAGCCGTAAGGAACGTCTCGGGAGATGTGGGTGATGGATGAGAAGGCCAGGGTAATATTGGCTGTGTAGTGGATTGCTAGGAAGAACCCAGTTACAGTTTGGATTATTAAGCAAGTAAGTAGTATTGATCCAAAGTTTCATCAGGTTGAGATATTTGATCCTACTGGGAGCAGGTTAAATAGTTTGAGTGTGTGTTGGTGGGACATGTTTTTGTAGTTGATGTACAACGGTGGTTTTTCAGGCCGCAGGACTCTAAAGAGTAAAAATAATGTTTTTAGTGGAGTATCTGCTTTGTTTTATTTTGGCTTTAGTGTTTTTTGGTGTTGTGGTCTTAAGTTTTGCTGTTGTACCTTATCAGGGGGTTGTTTCTTTAGTGGGAATCTCCTTTTTTTGTTGTGTTGCTATGGTCGTAATGGGTCGTACTTATGCGGCATTGGTGATGTATATTGTGTATTTGGGTGGGCTAGTCGTAGTTTTTGGTTATTGTGTGAGTGTGGAAAAGGGTGAGGTGGTTGTTGGTGTTAGTGGGTTTTGATATTTTGTTGTGTTTTTGGGTGTAGCGGGGGTAGTGTGTATGTTAATATTAGTTCTCGGGGGTGGTGGGCAAGGTTTATTGGTTTATTCGGGGTGGGAGGACTGGGTGTGTTTAGAGGTGAATGGTTATGGTGTTTTTTATTGTGGGGGCGGGGTAGGGTTAGTGGTGTGTGCTTGAGGTTTAGTTGTGGCCTTGTTTTCTGTTTTGGTGGTTTTAGGTTGGACTCGGTTAGGTGGCTTCCGTCCTTTTAGGCGGGGACCAGGATTAGTGAGATAAGTAGGGTAAGGGTAAATGTAGTTATGTAGTTTTTGATTATGTTCTTTTGTTGTGTTGAGAGGAGGGCTAGTTGGATAAATGTTTTACTGAGGCCCTTGGGGCCTCAGTATTCTAGGGCTCACAAATCTATAAGTTCTGTTGAGATTTGTTGGCTTGATTTTAGTATACTTATTGTTATGGTTCGGTGTGGAATATTGAAGAATGCTAGTTGATTAAAGAATAGATTAATAGTTGATGATTTTTTGGGGGGGCGGGGTAAGGTTGTTTGTAGAAAGTCTTTTGATAGAGCGATTCCTAGTACTGTCATAATTAATGCTGTGAGTTTTACTGTCTTTGGTATTGTTATTATAGGCGGGGTTTGTAGGGTTGATAACTTAGTAATGCTACCAATAAGGATGGAGGCAAGGGTGAGACGTGTTAGTGGGGGTACAGTGCTTTTAACCTCTTTGTGAGGATTAATGTTGATGTGTGATGGTCCTGTTAGAATGAGTAGGATAATTTGTATACTGTAGGAGGCAGAGAGGATTGTAGCGATTAATGTGATTGTTAGGGCTCATAGGTTTACGTAGGAGTTGGTTATGGTTTCGATGATGGTGTCTTTTGAGTAAAAGCCCGAAAGGAAGGGCATGCCTATTAATGAGAGGCTGGCAATGATGGTGAATGATGAGGTTATAGGTGCAGTTTTTAGTAGGTTGCCTATTATTCGAAGATCTTGTTCGTTATTTAGATTGTGGATGAATGAGCCGGAACAAAGGAATAAGAGGGCTTTGAAAAAGGAGTGCATAGTTATGTGGAGGAAGGCGAGGGTTGGTTGGTTTAGTCCAAGCATTGTTATTATTAACCCCAGTTGGCTTGTGGTTGATAGTGCGATAATTTTTTTAATATCGTGTTGTGAGATCGCTGCAGCTGCTGCAAACATGGTTGTTGTTGCCCCAAGGATTAAGCATGCTGTTTTTATAGTGTGGCTGTTGTTAAGGATGGGGTGGAGTCGGATTAGTAGAAATACTCCGGCTACTACCATGGTGCTAGAGTGGAGGAGGGCTGATACGGGTGTGGGGCCCTCTATTGCTGCTGGAAGTCATGGGTGGAGGCTGAATTGTGCAGATTTTCCTATGGCTGCCGCTATTAGGCCAATTGTAGGGATTAGATTTGTTATTTTATACTGAATTAGTAGTTCTTGTATGTTTATTGAGGAGAAAGTGATAAGTCAGGTGGTAGTGATGATGAGTCCGATATCTCCGATTCGATTGTAGATAATGGCTTGTAGGGCTGCTGTGTTAGCGTTTGATCGTGCCCCTCATCATCCGATTAGGAGGAAGGATATAATTCCTACGCCCTCTCAGCCGATAAAGAGTTGATATATGTTGTTGGCTGTAATGATGATTATTATTGTGATCAGAAATGTGATTAAATATTTAATGAATTTGGTGATATTAGGGTCGGATGCTATATATCAGATGGAGAATTCAGTGATAGACCATGTAATAAATAATGCTATTGGGATAAAGGTTAGTGATAGTGTGTCTAGTGTGATGGTAATGTTGATGTTTTCTGTTGGGGTGGTAATTAGGGGAAGTAGTGTTATTGTTAGTTCGCAGTTGTCATTTAGTAGCGAGTTGAGGGGAATCGTGCTGATTATAAATGTCAATATTAGGGTGTGTTTGGTGTTGTTTAGGTTGTGTTTGGAGAGGGGTAGTATTGTAGATATGATTAGGGAAAAGAAGATAGTTAGGATAATGGTTGGTGCGACTAGGTTCATTTTCTATTACTTGGATTTGCACCAAGAGCCTTGGCGCCTAAGACCAGTGGAGTGACTGTTCTCCTTTAATAGAAGAGAGGGCTGGTATTCTACCAGATTGAAGAGTTAGCAGGTCTTTTAAACCTCTCGGTGTGTGAGGTGATATCTATTTTCAGGGTCACAACTTGATATTTTTTTTAAATTACACACACTTCTAATGATTAATTCTGGTTTTATAGAGATTATTACGAGTGGAATAATGTGTAGGGTTATTAATAGGTGTTCTCGTGAGTGTGTTGGTTCCGTTTGGTTGTCAAGTAGAGTTGGTCCTATTTGTGTTGATAGGAATATGTGTAGGGAGTAGGAGGCGGTGATTAGTATTGATAATCCGAGTAGGATGATAGTTGTTGGACATCAGTTGAATAGGGAAGATATAATTAGTAGTTCACTTGTGAAGTTAAGGGCGGGGGGGGTGGCAATGTTTATGAGGTTGGTTAGTAGTCATCAGGTTGTGGTTATAGGGAGAATGTTGTGGAATCCTCGTGTTAGAATTAGGATTCGGGTGTGTGTGCGTTCATAGGTTGTGTTGGCTAGACAGAAGAGTGCTGAGGAGGTAAAGCCGTGAGCGATTATTAGGGCTATGGCTCCGGATAGGCTCCATGGTGTTTGAATGATGATTGCGGCTACTACTAGGCCTATGTGACTGATGGAGGAGTAGGCGATTAGGGATTTTAGGTCTGTCTGTTGCAGGCATGTTAGGTTGGCTAGGATGGCCCCCCATAGGGCCAGTACGATGAATGGGAGGAACATATCTGTTTTTGTTGTGGGCAGGACTTGTATTATGCGGATGATGCCATATCCTCCAAGTTTTAATAGAATTGCGGCTAGGACTATTGAGCCGGCGATTGGGGCTTCTACGTGGGCTTTTGGGAGTCAGAGGTGTAGTCCGTAAATAGGTATTTTTGCTAGAAATGCGGTTAGGCAGGCTAGTCATAGTAGGAGGCTAGTTCATTGGTTTGGGGGGTGCAGTAGTTGGAGGAAGGGGGTTGGGGTATTTGTTGAGTTATTGATAAAAATAATGGCTATAAGTAGTGGTAATGAGGTTGTTAGTGTATATAATATAAAGTATGTTCCTGCGGTTAGTCGTTCTGTTTGTTGTCCTCATCGTGTGATGATGATTAGGGTGGGGATCAGGGTGGCTTCGAATATGATATATATTAGGGTTAGGTTGGATGCTATGAATGTTGTTGAAATAAATAGTTGTAAGAGGGTGAGTGTTGTTAGGAAGATTCGTTGTCGTTGTAGGGGTTCTTTGATTATTGCGTGTTGGCTAGCGATGGTTATTAGTGGAAGGAGTCAAAAAGATAGTGTAAGTAGAGGTGATGAGATATGGTCTAGGCTTAGAAGTATGTTTGATTTAGGTTCTAGTAGGGTTAGGCTTAGTAATGCTAGTATAAATATATAAGAGGTTGTTGTTGGGTATAGCATTTTGGGTTTTAGGGTAAGAATTGTTGGAATTAATATTGTTGTTATTATGAGGATTTTAAGCATTAAAGGAGGTTTAAGTTTTTTAGGAAGTCGTTTCCGTGAGTTCGTGTGATTGCGACGACTAGGCTGAGGCCCACTGCTGCCCCGCAGACAGAGATAGTTAGCAGGATAATTGGTATTGGGGCTTGTGATAGGGTTAGTGAGGTTGAGGTGTACGTGACTAGTAGTATAAATAGAAGAATTATTATTGTTTCGATACATATAAGTGCTAGTATAAGGTGCTTGTGTTGTGTGGATAGGCTTAAGATAGTAGTTATGAAGGCTATAGCAAGAATAGTTTTGGTTAATTCCATTATTGGGGCTTAATTAGTTAAGTTCTTTTGAGTCGAAATCAAATATCTGGTTAGACTACCCCGACATTCTGTTCATTCTAGTCCGCCCTGGAGTCATTCGTATACGAGGCCTAGTGTTAGGATAATTAGAAGGGCCGTGGTTATAGTTATGGTAGTGGTTGTTGGGTTTGTATTAATGCTTCAAGGGATGGGAAGGAGTAAGACAATTTCTAAGTCAAATAGAATAAATAGGATTGCAACCAGGAAGAATTGGATGGAGATGGGGGAGCGTGCATTGCCTAATGGATCAAATCCGCACTCATAGGGGGAAAGTTTGTTAATATCCGGTTTTGTTGGTATTAGGGCATTGATGGCGAATAAGAGGGTTGCTGTTGCTGTGGCTATGATGATAAGGAGAGTGAGGCTAATTATTTCTTCCCTGTGGGGGCCTTATGCTTGGAGGGCATTTATACTTGTATACTAAAGAAATATGAGCCTCATCAGTATACTGAGACGTATAGGAATAGTCAGACAATGTCTACGAAGTGTCAGTATCAGATTGCGGCTTCATATCCAAAGTGGTGGGTAGTTGTAAAGTGAAATTGTATGAGGCGTATTAGGCAGATTATTAAGAAGGAGGTTCCGATTATTACGTGGAGGCCGTGGAAGCCTGTGGCTACAAAAAATAGTGAGCCGTATACGCTATCAGAGATGGTAAATGGTGTTTCTATATATTCTGATACTTGGAGGGCTGTGAAATAGACCCCAAGAAGAATGGTAATTATTAGTGCGTATGTAGCTTCTTTTTTATTTCCTTTTATCATAGTGTGGTGTGATCATGTAATGGTTGCGCCGGATGAAAGTAGAACTGCGGTGTTGAGTAGGGGAACATCTATTGGGTTTAGTGGGATGATCCCGGCCGGGGGTCATTCTGCGCCAAGTTCTGGTGTAGGTACGAGGCTGACATGGTAGAGGGTTCAAAAGAAGCCTAGGAAGAAGAATACCTCTGATGTGATGAATAGAATTATACCGTACCGTATGTTTTTTTGTACGCCTAAAGTATGGTGTCCTTGGTAGGTGCCCTCTCGGATGACGTCTCGTCATCATTGAATGAGGGTAAGTGTGAGAGTGAGAAGCCCTAGTTTTAATACCAGGGTTGAAGTCGTGTGGAATCACAGGGCTAGTCCTGAAGCTAGAAGTAAGGAGCCCGCTGCTCCGGTCAAGGGTCATGGGCTTGGGTCGACTATGTGATATTGGTGTAGTTGGTGAGTCATTATGTATTTTCTTGTAGATATAGGATGATTAGAAGGACAAAGACATAGGCTTGGATGCAGGCTACTGCTAGTTCTAGGAGTGTGAGTAGGGACAACAGGATAAATGTTAATGAGCTGATGGAGATGTAGGTGTTAATAAGGTTGATGGTGGTGGAGCTTACTATTGTTATAAGGAGATGGCCGGCGGTAATGTTGGCTGTTAGTCGCACCCCTAGTGCGATGGGTCGTATTAATAGGCTAACTGTTTCAATTAGGATTATAAATGGAATTAGTGGGGTTGGAGAGCCCTCTGGTAGAAGATGGGCTAGTGTTATAGACAGTTTGTTTTTTAGGCCGGTAATAACGGTAGCTAGTCATAGGGGGAGGGCTAGGGCCATATTTATTGATAGTTGGGAGGTTGATGTGAAGGTGTATGGTAGTAGACTTAGTAGATTAGATAGTAGGATTATGAGGATGAGGCTGGCTAGTATGCGGGATCATTTTTGTCCTTCTGGGGTGAGTTGGCTTGTTATGTTTGATATGAACATTTTTAAGAATAGGGTGGTGACGGTTATTATGCGATTTCCGATAAGTTTTGGTTTGTGGTAGATTAGGAAAAATGGGATTATGATTGATAGTGGGGTTGTGGGGATTAGGATAAGTTCTGGGCTTGTGAATTGTTCGAATATGGTTATGTTCATGGTGAGTGCGGTGTCGTTGATTTGAGACTTAAAGCGGCTTGTTTTTTTGGTTTGGTGATTAATATAAAGGTTTTAATTTTTAGTGTAATTAGGGTAAGAGTTAGTCAGGTTCATAGGTAAACCGTAAGGATATGTACAATGTCTAGTTGTGGCATTCACTAAGGAAAGCATTATTCCTCCTCAGCTTAAAAGGCTGATGCTATATAAGCTTCTTAGCGATTGTTCTGAGGCTAATCATTGTTCGAAGTGGTATAAGGGGACAGCTTCTGCTGCGATAGGCATAAAGCTGTGATTTGCTCCGCAAATTTCGGAGCACTGACCGAAAAATACTCCGGTCCGAGATGTTGCTAGTGGAATTTGATTTAGGCGTCCTGGTACGGCGTCTACTTTAATACCTAAGGATGGGATTGCTCATGAGTGGAGCACGTCTTCTGCGGTTACTACAATTCGGGTTTGCAGGCCTGCCGGTATAACCATGCGGTGGTCGACTTCAAGCAGGCGGGGTGAGCCCTTTGGAAGATTGTGTGTTTGTAGTATATAGGAGTCGTACGAAATGTGGGTTTCGTCCGAGTATTCGTAGTTTCAGTATCATTGATGGCCAGTGGTTTTAATTGTGAGATAGGGGTCGAATACTTCTTCTATTAGATACAGGGATCGGACTGATGGGAGGGCTGTTAGGATGAGAATTATGATTGGGGCGGCTGTTCATGCGGCTTCTAGTTGTTCTACCTCTTCTGAGGGGTCGTTGTGGGTTAAGGTTGTTGCAGTTGCGGTGATAGTAAATATTAGGATTACTAGTGTTATTAGGCATGTAAGAAGAAGGACGTGGTCGTGTAGGAATACGACTTCTTCTATTGTTGGGCCTAGAGCTTCTTGTAGTGATAGTTGGGTTGCGTGGGGCATTGAGAACCACAGATGCTGTTATTTGACTATGACAAAGTCATGTAATATGTTTACTAGGTTCTCGGGAGGAAAGCATAAGTGTGCGGTTAACTTGAAATTAACAAGTGGTAGTTGAAATCTGCCTCTTCTCGGGTCAGGGCCACTGTATATATGAGAGATATTCTCGGATTGGGGCATATGTATTATTTGGTATAAAAGTAGGCTCGGTGTGGGTATGGTGTGGGGGGGGCGTTCCGTATAGTCATTCGATGTGAGTTTTTTTTCCAAGTTGGAGTGCTGGTTTACGTTTGTATGTGAACGCTTCTCAGATAATAAATAGTGATATTAGTACTGCGACTAGGGAGATTGTTGAGCCAATTGATGAGATGGTGTTTCATAGGGTGAAGGCATCTGGGAAGTCTGAGTATCGGCGAGGCATTCCGGATAGTCCTAGGAAGTGTTGTGGGAAGAATGTTATGTTGACGCCTAGGAATATTACTCAGAATTGAGTCTTAGTTAGAGTTTGATTTAGGGAATATCCTGTAAATAGGGGGAATCAGTGGGTGAGGCCTCCCATGATGGCGAATACTGCTCCTATGGATAAAACATAGTGGAAGTGTGCTACGACATAATAGGTGTCATGGAGTACAATATCTAGGGATGAGTTTGCTAGGATAATTCCGGTTATACCGCCCACGGTGAACAGGAAGATGAATCCCAGGGCTCAATAGACTGGGGTTTGTCATTTAATGTGTCCTCCGGTGAGGGTGGCTAGTCAGCCAAAGACTTTGATTCCTGTTGGGATTGCGATAATTATTGTGGCTGCTGTAAAGTAGGCACGGCTGTCGATGTCTAGGCCTACAGTAAATATATGGTGGGCTCAGACTACAAAGCCCAGGATTGCGATGGATATTATTGCTCAGATTATGCTGGTGTATCCAAATGTGTTTTTTTTCCCTGTGTAGAAGGTGATGATGCTAGAGATAATGCCGAAGCCGGGCAGGATTAGGATATATACTTCCGGGTGGCCAAAGAATCAGAATAAGTGCTGGAATAGAACGGGGTCGCCGCCCCCGCAGGGGTCAAAGAAGGTTGTATTTAAGTTTCGATCTGTTAGGAGTATGGTGATTGCTGCTGCGAGTACGGGTAATGCTAGGAGTAGTATAATTGCGGTAATTATAACTGATCAAACGAATAGGGGCATGTTAAATATTGGTATGGACTTAGGTTTTATATTGATGCATGTGGTGATGAAGTTGATTGCTCCGAGGATTGATGAGGCTCCTGCTAGATGGAGTGAGAAGATGGCCAGGTCTACTGATGGGCCTGAGTGAACTAAATTTCCGGAAAGAGGGGGATAGACGGTTCAACCTGTTCCTGCGCCAGCTTCTACGTAAGAAGAGGATAGTAGTAAGAGTAGTGCTGGTGGCAGCAGTCAAAAGCTTATATTGTTTATTCGGGGGAAGGCTATGTCGGGGGTTCCTAGCATTAAGGGAATTAGTCAGTTTCCAAAACCCCCGATTATGATGGGTATAACTATGAAGAAAATTATGATGAATGCGTGGGCGGTTACTAATACATTAAAGATTTGGTCGCTGCCAAATAGGGATCCCGGCTGTGTCAATTCTATACGTATTAGAATGCTTAGGCAGGCCCCGATAAGACCGGATCATGCACCAAATATAAGGTATAGGGTTCCGATATCTTTGTGGTTTGTTGAAAATAGTCAACGGGTAATGTACACGGGTAGTATGGCTGATTTAAGCGGTAAACTGTAAATTTACACATAGGTAATTCCTTGCTATCAGGCCTCGAGGTGTCATCATGTCAGACTGCAAATCTGAAGTCGGCCTACCGCCCGGGGCTTCTCCGTTTTTTCCCCCCCCCAAAAAACGGAGAAGGTAGGTTAAAGTCCGTTGGTTTGGACAGCTAGTTGTTAATTAGTTTTTTGCGGGATCGAGGCCTGCTAATCTAGGGGAGCTTTAGTTTAGTTAAAATATCTGTGTTGCAAGCAGAGGATGTAGTGATACTGCAAGTTCTAGCAGAAACTAAAGTAGTGCTTTATTTGGAGCTTTGAAGGCGTTCCTAGTTTAATATAACTTAAGTTTCTATATGTTTGGTGAGAGTGGCAGGAGTAATATTATTATGGTCGCTAGTGTGGTTGATAGAAGGGGGTGTGTTTTGTGTGATGATCGTCATTTTATTTGTGTGGTGGATGTGTGGGGGGGTATAGTTATGGTTAGAATATAGGTTAGTCGGATATAGACATAAAGGCTGGGAAGGGAGGATATGGCTATGAGGGTGGCTTCTGTCGTTAGGTTGAGGGCGGCTATTTTGTTTAGGATGAGTCATTTTGGTATAAATCCTGTGAGAGGGGGTAGGCCGGCAAGAGATAGGATGATTAGTAGTGTGATTAGTATAAGGTGTGGGGAGGTAGTTCATATGATTCCTATATCTTTGATAGTTGTTGTCGATGATGTGTTTAGTGTGAGAAAGATGGGGGTGGTGGTTATTGTGTAAATTAGAAAGGTGAGAGTGGAGATGTTTGGTGCTAGGGTGATAGTAGCGAGGATTCAGCCTGTGTGGGCGATTGATGAGAAGGCTAAAAGTTTTCGGAGTTGGGTTTGGTTAAGTCCCCCTACCCCCCCCACAATTACGGACAGGATTGCTGATGAGCTTAGGATTGTTAGGTTGGTGTTGTTGTGGTTTATTATTAGAATGCTAAGGGGGGCGATTTTTTGTCAGGTTAGAATAATTAGAGTTGTTAGTGTTGTAGTGCCTTGTGCTACTTCTGGGAGTCAGAAGTGGAATGGTGCTGCTGCTATTTTTATTATTAGAGCTAAGGTGATGATTTTTATGGTTGTAGTTTCTGTGGTGAGGGAAATTTCTCAATTTGAGGTGTTTAGTGCGTTTATGGTTGTTGCGAATAGGATAGTCATGGAGGCAAGAGTTTGTGTAAGGAAGTATTTTGTTGTTGCCTCTGTTGCTCGAGGGTGGTGGGGTTTGGAGATTATTGGTACTATAGATAGGGTATTAATTTCTAGGCAGACTCAGGCTATAAGTCAGTGTGTTGTTGTAGTGGTTAATAGGGTGCTTATGATGATGCTGGCTGTAATGGTTATTAGTGATATTGGGTTGATTAGTAAAGGTCCTGTGGACATTTTCGGGGTATGGGCCCGGTAGCTTTTTTAGCTGACTTTACTTAGAAAATATTATAAGGTAGTATTAGAAGTTTTGGGCTTCTAAGTTCAAGTTCGAATCTTGGTTTTCTAGTATTAAGGAGATGATTCGAACATCTGTGTTGAGGTTTTAAGCCTTTTGCATGGCCGTGCTTTGCTACCTTAATATATAAAAACTCGGGAGTGATTCAAAAATAAAGGTGAAAACGGCTGTGTTTGTCCACGGGTGATTTGCGCTCATGATTCGAGGTGCTGTGAAAAATAGCAGATATCTGGTAGCTCCAAATATCGATAGGATTTCTTATAATCTTTTTCTCTCGCGTTAAAAAAAAAATAAAACGGTTTTGTAAAAATAACTTCTTATAGGATTTCGGGTTTGTAATTTTAGTATGGAAAAGTGGTATTGATTTTGGTGAAAATTTGAAAAATCGGGTAAAAAAACGTGCTCAAAGCGGGATTTCTTTAGTAAAAAAGAATGGAATTTTTAGCAGTATGGAAGAATATGTCTAACAAGCATTAAGAGATGTATCCATATAGGAGAAAGTGCTAGACCAAGAATATAGCTCCACCTGGACTAATGGTCTACCCCGGAGAGGGGTGACGGTAACGGGCATATATGGGTGTCAGGTGAAAGGTACCCTTAAAAAAGGCAACCAGGGGTGGCGCAGGCATACGTGATCAGAACATGAGGCCAAATGTACCAGGATAAAGGGTGCGACCAAAGGTCTTGGAAAGAGCAAGTAAGGCGGGGTGGTTCCGGACCATTGAGGTGTTCTTGAAGGTGTAACCAGCGGCCTTGGAAAGGACATAGACGGGAGGAGTTACAATATATGGACGTGAAAAGCGGGACTGTGTGCTTTTGGGGAAAGGATAGAGGATTTCACGGGAAGGGATAAATCATGGGACACCGGTTTGAAGTAGATAGCCATGGTTACTAATAACGGACAACCTATGTTAAATGGAACGACCAGAAAATGAGGGGGGGAAAGTATGTGAATGAGCCAGTTTTGTATATAATTAATTAAAGTCAGATTCTCGTTTAATAGGCGTGAGGCAAAACGATTAATGTATTATTATACATAGCAATATGAGGACCATATATGTAAAGAGTACATATATAGGCCGAATTCCGGATCAAAATTGTGGGGGGGGTAGGGGGGGGGTCCTAGGAGAGTTATTTTTTACGGTTTTATGGATTTTTCAGAGAGTAGTTTAAAGTAGTAAAATACTGGCTTTGGGGGCCAGGGATGGAAGACCCTCTTTGATGTGGGAAGTGGGGGTAGTGGTTCCCGTATCTACTCTATCAAGGTAGTCCTTGTGTTCTCAGGCACGCTTCCATTGTGGGGGGATCCCGCAGAATGTTGTTGTTGTAAATAAGTTAAGTAGGCATATAGCTAGGGTGAGTGGAAGGTATTGTTTTCATAGTAGGTGTATTAGTTGGTCATATCGAAATCGTGGGTATGAGGCACGGATTCATAGGAATAGTGTTGTTATTAATATTGTCTTTATTATTAGGTTTATTGTGAATAGTTCTGGGCTTGAGGTTCCTGGGTTTATAAATATTATGGCTGAGAGGGTGTTTATTAGTAAGATGTTAGTATATTCGGCTAGGAAAAGTAGGGCAAATGGTCCGGCTGAGAACTCTAGGTTGAATCCGGAGACTAGTTCTGACTCTCCCTCTGCTAGGTCGAATGGAGATCGATTGGTTTCTGCTAGGGTAGAGGTAAATCATATTATGGCTAGGGGTCAGGATGCAAATAGGAGTCAAGAGTGTTCTTGTACTTCTGTGAAGGAGGATAGGGAGTAGTTTCCCGAGATAGTGGCTAGTGAGATGATAATTAGTCCTAATGTTACTTCGTAAGAGATGATTTGAGCCACGGCCCGCATTGCGCCTATTAGAGGATATTTTGAGTTTGATGACCATCCGGATCATAGAATAGCGTATGTGAATATGCCAGATATGGCTATAATGAAGAGTAAACCGAGGTTTATATTGGTTAGTGCGTTTGGTATGGGTATTGGTGCTCAAGAGATTAGGGCTAGAGATAGGGCTATGATTGGGGAGAGTGTGAATAGGATCGGAGATGAAAGGGTTGGTTTGGTCGTTTCTTTTGTAATTAGTTTTAAACCATCTGCGATGGGTTGTAGTAGTCCTAGGGGCCCTACCAGGTTAGGGCCTTTACGTAGTTGCATGTATCCTAGTAGTTTTCGTTCTAAAAGGGTGAGGAATGCGACTGCGATGAGAATAGGGAGGATATATAGTAGGGGGTTTATGATGCTAAGTAGGGTTGGAATTATTAAGGTTCAGTCGTCCTTAATTAACCTTATCTAGGTTTGTAGTGAGATGTTTGTTAATAGGTCTTGTATTTTGTGATTAAAGCGTGCGTGTGGCATTGGCTTTGCTGTGCCGGTCCTTTCGTACTAGGCGAAGCGTTGCATAGATAGAAACTGACCTGGATTGCTCCGGTCTGAACTCAGATCACGTAGGACTGTTAATCGTTGAACAAACGAACCTTTAGTAACGGTTGCATTACTGGGATGTCCTGATCCAACATCGAGGTCGTAAACCTTCTTTTTGATATGGGCTCTTGAAGAAGATGGCGCTGTTATCCCTGGAGTAACTTATTTCAATTATCAGCTGTGCTGGGTCTAGTATTGGCTTGTATGCCTGTTTTATGAAGAAGTCATGTGTTGGAAGTTCTTTTTTGTTCCAAGGTCGCCCCAACCGAAAGTAATTATTATTGGGTTTAATAGGTTAGTTAAAGCTTCACAGGGTCTTCTGGTCTTATGTTGATATTCTAGCTTTTGTACTAGGAGATCAGTTTAATTGATTTGTTATAAGAGACAGTTGGGCTCTCATTGTGCCTTTCATACAGGTCTACAATTAATAGACAAATGATTATGCTACCTTTGCACGGTTAGGATACCGCGGCCGTTTAATAGTTCACTGGGCAGGCGTCGCCTTTAATACTTGTTTGGCTAAAGGTTATGTTTTTGTTAAACAGTTGGAGCCCCTGGTTGCCGAGTTCCTTTTATAACAGTTAATCTTTCTTTTTGACGCTCCTGTGTCGGGGTCACAGTTGGTTTTAAGGTGTGTATGGGTTTGTTGTTTGCCTTTTGTGGTCTGTTAATTACTAGTAGTTTTTCTGTTACTAGTGGAGGGGTGCGTAAAGAGATGTAATCTTATTATTAGTTTTAGCATAATGATATCTACCTGTGTAGATCCACCTTTAGTTAATTTGAAGTTTTTAGTTGGTGTTGGTTTTGTTTAATTTAATTCTTTGACGATATTTTTTATGGTGGCTGCTTGAGGGCCTACGGGTTTGAGGGTTATAGTTTCTTACAAACTCAGGTTGTATCCTGAATCAACAAAGCTGTACCTTTGTTGATTGTCTTTAGATTTTAATTAATTAAATGTTGTTCTAAAGTAGAACTTAGATTCTATTTGGGGTAGCCAGCTATCTCCGAATTCGGTAGGCGTTTCACCTCTATTTTTAAGTCTTCCCACTATTTTGCTACATAGAAGGGTGCGTCCGTTAGACTGCTTAAAAATAGCTCATACGGTTTCGGGGTAGTGGGCTGTGATTCTTCTTGTCCACGTGTTCTTGCTAGACCATGATGCAAAAGGTACAAGGGTTAGTCTTTGCTGTTCGTTGCTTGGTGGGGTTCCCTTGCGGTACTTTATTGTGACTTGTGACTGTTCGATCGCAACTACTAAGTGAGGCAAATGATTTGTTTATTTTGTATTGTATGTTTGTGTTTAGTCGTTTAGTCAGCTCAAAAAGATTAATGTTAATGTCGTTCGAGTGTAGGTCGAGTGCTTTTTGTAAGCTACTTTTTGTTTCTAAGTACACTTTCCAGTACACTTACCATGTTACGACTTGCCCTGCTTGGTCCTTTCGTTGGTTTATTAATATTGGATGTTTTGGTGACAGGGATGACGGGCGGTGTGTACGCACTTCATTGCGTTGTGTTCAGTTAAGTGTTTTATTCTTATCTTACTGCTAAATCCGCCTTTGGGCACTTGTTTCATAGTGCTGTTCGTATTCTCGGTTGGAGAATGTAGCCCATCTTAGCCCCTTTCATTGGTTACACCTCGACCTGTCATTTTAGTGTAGTACTGTTTGGCTTACTTTATTTCTTTTACAAGGTAGGCTGGCGACGGCGGTATATAGACTGTTGGGCAAGAAAGGGTGAGATTAATCGTGGATTATCGGTTATTAGACAGGCTCCTCTAGGTTGTGGTGAAGTACCGTCAAGTCTTTTAAGTTTTAAGTATAACTCGTAGTTGTTTGGCGGACAATTGGTAATTTAATTGTGTATTACGGCTGGGCATAGTAAGGTATCTAATCTTAGTTTGTGTCCCAGCTTTTATGAGTCAAAGTTGTGCAGTGTTAGGGGGAAGAATTAATGTGACTTATGGCTTTTTACAGCCCAGTTTAGTTTTTACCCTAAGGTTTAAAGACTTTTGTTTTAGTCATTTTTACGCCGTTAATATTATCTTGGGCCTATCGTGTAACCGCGGTCGCTGGCACGAGATTAACCGGCCCTTTGTTCATTTCGCTTGGTCAAGTTTTCACTTATGGCCTAATATTAATTACTGCTGTGTTGCCCGTGGGGGTGTGGCTATTGCTTGGCGTTATGGTAAATGACTGATGCCGGCTCTAGGTTGTTTGGCTTTTCACCGTTGTGGTGAGGCTTGCATGTATAAACAAATGATTTTAGGTAATATGAGGTTTAAGACCAAGACCTTTGTTGGAGGGTTGTACCATCTTAGCATTTTCAGTGCTATACTTTAGGCTTAAGCTACAGGCAAC